AAAATTCGAATCGCCAAAAAAAAATTTCCAAATATTAAAAAGCAGAAATACTCGAGTAATATGGAAATTCCATTATTTTCTAAAATTATTCATTCAAAGATTATACATGGATCTATTTTTATCTATCATTAATATTCCTAGAATTACTACACAACTCTTTCTTGAATCAACAAACAAATTGATTGAGAAATTCATCTCCAATAATGAAATAAATCAAGAAAAAATTAATAATAAAAAAAAAATTCACTTTATCTTTATTTCGACTATAAAAAAATCACTTTCTAATATTAGTAAGAAAAATTCACATATTTTTTGTGATTTATCCTACTTGTCACAAGCATATGTATTTTACAAATTATCACAAACCCAAGTTATTAATTTGTCTAAATTTAGATCTGTTCTTCAATATAACACAACGTCTTGGTTACTTAAGACTAAAATAAAGGACTATTTTAAAACACTAGGAATATTTCATTCGGAATTAAAACATAAGAAACTTCAGAGTTATAGAATCAATCAATGGAAAAACTGGTTAAGATGGCATTATCAATACGATTTATCTCAGATTAGATGGTCTAGATTAATGCCAAAAAAATGGCGAACTAGGGTTAATCAAAGTTGTATGGCTCAAAATAAAAATAGAAACTTAAACAAATGGAATTCATATGAAAAAGACCAATTAATTCATTACAAAAAAGAAAATGATTCGGAACTCTATTCATTAGCAAACCAAAAAGATAATTTTCAAAAATGTTATAGATATGGTCTTTTAGCATATAAATCGATTAATTATGAAAATAAAAGTGACTCATTTTTTTCTAGATTACCCTTTCAAGTAAAGAAAAACTTAGAAATTTCGTATAATTCCAACACGTCCAAACACAACTTTGTTGATATGCCCGGCAATCTTCATATCAATAATTATCTAAGAAAGGGGAATATTCTAGATATAGAAAGAAATCTCGATAGAAAATATTTTGATTGGAAAATTATCCATTTTTCTCTTAGACAAAAAGGAGATATTGAAGCCTGGGTTAAGATCGATACCAACAGTAATCCAAATACTAAAATTGGTATTAATAATTATCAAATAATTGATAAAATTGAGAAAAAAGGGGTTTTTTATCTTACAACTCATCAAAATCCAGAAAAAACTCAAAAAAATTCGAAAAAAGTCTTTTTTGATTGGATGGGAATGAATGAAAAAATATTTAATCGTCCCATATTGAATCTGGAATTTTGGTTCTTCCCAGAATTTGTACTACTTTATAATGTCTATAAAATAAAACCGTGGATTATACCAAGCAAATTCCTTCTTTTTAATTTGAATACAAATGAAAATGTTAGTCAAAATAAAAACCAAAAACAAAACTTTTTTCTACCATCAAATAAAAAAATAAAGAATCGAAGTCAAGAAGCAAAAGAACCCACAAGTCAAAGAGAGCGTGGATCAGATATAGAAAACAAAGGAAATCTGAGCCCTGTTTTTTCAAAACATCAAAACGATCTGGAAAAAGATTACGTGGAATCAGACACAAAAAAGGGTCAAAATAGAAAACAATACAAAAGCAACACGGAAGCAGAACTAGATTTGTTCTTGAAACGTTATTTGCTTTTTCAATTGAGATGGAACGATGCTTTGAATCAAAGAATGCTCGAAAATATCAAGGTATATTGTCTCCTGCTTCGACTGATAAATCCAACCAAAATTACTATATCGTCAATTCAAAGGAGAGAAATGAGTTTGGATATAATGCTGATTCAGGCAAATTTACCTCTTACAGACTTGATGAAGAAGGGGGTATTGATTATCGAACCTATTCGGTTGTCTGTAAAACATAATGGACAATTTATTATGTATCAAACCATAGGTATTTCATTGGTTCATAAAAGTAAACACCAAACTAATCAAAGATACCGAGAACAAAGATATGTTGATAAAAAGAATTTTGACGAATTCATTCTGCAACCTCAAACTCAAAGAATAAATCCAGAAAAAACTCATTTTGATTTGCTTGTTCCTGAAAATATTTTATGGTCTAGACGTCGTAGAGAATTGAGAATTCGAAGTTTTTTTAATTCTTTGAATTGGAATGTCGTCGATAGAAATTCAGTATTTTGCAACGAAACCAATGTAAAAAACTGGAGTCAATTTTTGGGTGAACGGAAACCCCTTTATAAAGATAAAAATGAATTAATTAAATTTAAGTTCTTTCTTTGGCCTAATTATCGATTAGAAGATTTAGCTTGTATGAATCGTTATTGGTTTGATACCAATAATGGTAGCCGTTTCAGTATCTTAAGAATACATATGTATCCACGATTGAAAATTAATTGATAGTACTATATACCCTGTCTCGTATAGAGTATCTGAAAGCAAACAAATGCAAACATGCCTTGTTTTACATCTCATTCGAATCTAATTCGAGTAGACAATACTAAATCAATAAAATAAGGTATTGATTAGATCTAGAAATGAATCAACAGAATCTTCTTCATTTTAGGATTTTAGGTTTCAATTATTCGCTTTTGTGACTGAAAAAAACGTACCTACCACCTTTTTGGATTCCTATCTGAATCAAATTTTAAATTTGATTAATTTATTAGAATTGCTAAAATTAGAGGTTCATAAAGAAATTAAGTCTATATACCACGTTCAAATTACTGGCATTATTATTACTGATCAATAAAATTCGAAAAAATCCATATCTGTAAAATAAAGAAAGGGGAAATTCATTTATGGTAAAAAATTCTGTCATTTCAGTTATTTCTCAAGAAGAAAAGAAAGGATCTGTTGAATTTCAAGTATTCAATTTCACCAATAAGATACGTAAACTTACTTCACATTTAGAATTGCACAAAAAAGACTATTTATCTCAGAGAGGTTTGAAGAAAATTTTGGGAAAACGTCAACGACTGCTAGCTTATTTGGCAAAAAAAAATAGAGTACGTTATAAAGAATTAATTAATCAGTTGGACATTCGAGAGACAAAAATTCGTTAATTTGATTAATTTGAAGAGTTATTTCATTTTCACTTATATGTTTCGATTAAATTTTGATGAACTTCTTTTCACTTTCAGTAATTCATGGAAGAATGAATCGTTAAAAAACTTATGACTGCACCAACTACAAGAAAAGACCTCATGATAGTCAATATGGGGCCTCAGCACCCATCAATGCACGGTGTTCTTCGACTCATCGTTACTCTAGATGGTGAAGATGTTGTTGACTGCGAACCAATATTGGGTTATTTACATAGAGGGATGGAGAAAATTGCGGAAAACCGAACAATTATACAATATTTGCCTTATGTAACACGTTGGGATTATTTAGCTACTATGTTCACAGAAGCAATAACCCTAAATGGACCCGAACAATTAGGCAATATTCAAGTACCTAAAAGGGCTAGCTATATCAGAGTCATTATGTTGGAGTTGAGTCGGATAGCTTCTCATTTGTTATGGCTCGGTCCTTTTATGGCGGATATTGGTGCACAGACCCCTTTCTTCTATATTTTTCGAGAAAGAGAATTGATATATGACCTATTCGAAGCTGCCACCGGTATGCGAATGATGCATAATTATTTTCGTATTGGAGGAGTGGCTGCCGATCTACCCTATGGCTGGATAGATAAATGTTTGGATTTTTGCGATTATTTTTTAACAGGGGTGGCTGAGTATCAAAAACTTATTACCCGGAATCCTATTTTTTTAGAACGAGTTGAAGGCGTAGGCATTATTGGGAGAGACGAGGCATTAAATTGGGGTTTATCGGGACCAATGCTACGAGCTTCCGGAATAGAATGGGATCTTCGTAAAGTTGATCATTATGAGTCTTACGACGAATTTGATTGGCAGGTTCAATGGCAACGAGAAGGGGATTCATTAGCTCGTTATTTAGTACGAATCGGTGAAATGACAGAATCCATAAAGATTATTCAACAGGCTCTGGAAGGAATTCCAGGAGGGCCTTACGAAAATTTAGAAATGCGACGTTTTGACAGATTAAAAGATCCTGAATGGAATGATTTTGAATATCGGTTTATTAGTAAAAAGCCTTCTCCAACTTTTGAATTGTCGAAACAAGAACTTTATGTGAGAGTTGAAGCCCCAAAAGGAGAATTGGGGATTTTTCTGATAGGAGATCAGAGCGTTTTTCCTTGGAGATGGAAAATTCGCCCACCAGGTTTTATCAATTTGCAAATTCTTCCTCAGTTAGTTAAAAGAATGAAATTGGCTGATATTATGACAATACTAGGTAGCATAGATATCATTATGGGAGAAGTTGATCGTTGAAATGATAATTGATACAACAGAAATAGAGACTATCAATTCTTTTTCCAAATTGGAATCCTTAAAAGAAGTCTATGGGATCATATGGATGCTTGTCCCTATTGTGACTCTTGTATTAGGAATCACAATAGGTGTACTAGTAATTGTTTGGTTAGAAAGAGAAATATCTGCAGGAATACAACAACGTATCGGGCCTGAATATGCCGGCCCTTTAGGAATTCTTCAAGCTCTAGCAGATGGGACAAAACTACTTTTGAAAGAGAACCTTATTCCATCTACAGGAGATACTCGTTTATTCAGTATCGGGCCATCCATAGCAGTAATATCTATCTTTCTAAGTTATTCAGTAATTCCTTTTGGTGATCACCTTGTTCTAGCCGATCTTAGTATTGGTGTTTTTTTTTGGATTGCCATTTCAAGTATTGCTCCCGTTGGACTTCTTATGTCGGGGTATGGATCAAATAATAAATATTCCTTTTTAGGTGGTCTCCGGGCAGCTGCTCAATCAATTAGTTATGAAATACCATTAGCTCTATGTGTGTTATCAATATCTCTACGTGTGATTCGGTGAGACCTAAAATTTAGCCAAATTCTTTTCTTTCTAGAAACAAGGATAAAAAGATTTGATTGACTATATATATTTTTCTTCAGCATTTGAGTTGATGAACTAAACCAGATAGTTATATGAGTGAAAGAAAACGGCTTCTAAATTTGCAGTAAAAAAGTTGAGTCTCATTTCCTATGTACAAGAATCAAATGGTGAAAAAAGTAAACATAAGCAAGATAGATTGTTTACCCCAAGATTCGTGAATTGTCATGATAGCTTGAAGCGGGTTCAAAAGACCAACTCTATGGAGTTTTTACTGTCTATTACCATAGATGGATTTCCACAATGGGAGGTTGAAACAAAAAATGAGTGGATGGTTAGGAAGACCAAGATACACAAAGGATTAGTAATTGAGATTATGTAAGTTATCCAAGAGGATATTTCTGTACATAAAAGGAATTCAAATTGGGGCTTTACATTCGTAGAAATGATCAAGAAGTACTCCCCATGATTCTGATCCAGAGTATGTTCCTATCCACTGAGTAAGTAACTAACTATCAAGAACGAAGTAATCTTTTACTTTGGTTAAAGGCCCTTTTTCTGAGAAAGGAGAATAGGAATGAAATAAAAAAATCGAAATAGAAAGAAAAGAATCGAATTGCAAAAGCAAAAAGGAGGGATGTCTTTTTTTTTTCTTCCTTTTTTCTTTTTTTGTTTTTATTCTTTCTTTCCTATAATTCAATTTTGATTTCTATTTAGAGAGATAAAATTTTTGTCATGATTCATGAACTAATGTACTCTCTAATTTTTTTCGTAATTGAAAATTCGAGGTTGAAATGTATATGTGATATTGCTATAAAGCACATTTTTTTTTATTTAATGATAAGGTTATTAATCAACAAAGAAAAATGAAAATTCTTAAAAGATGAGATAAATTCAGAAGCACTTATTTATTAGTTTTAAATATAGCAGACAGAATTCCATTGGTCTAATTTGGGACCTTAGGATAGATTTTGACTCTATCTGACAAACATATCAAGATAAAGAATAGGAAAGGGCCCTTAGATTTATTTGTGACCTCTGAGGAGCCGTATGAGGTGAAAATCTCACGTACGGTTCTGTAATAGCGATGGGCACAGTGATGTAATCATCGACTATGATTATCTAACAGTTCAAGTACAGTTGATATAGTGGAAGCGCAGTCAAAATATGGTTTTTGGGGGTGGAATTTGTGGCGTCAACCCATCGGGTTTATCGTTTTTCTAATTTCTTCTCTCGCCGAGTGTGAAAGATTACCTTTTGATTTACCAGAAGCAGAAGAAGAATTAGTAGCAGGGTATCAAACCGAATATTCAGGTATCAAATTTGGTTTATTTTACATTGCTTCATATCTGAATCTACTAGTTTCTTCATTATTTGTAACAGTTCTTTACTTGGGAGGTTGGAATCTTTCTATTCCGTACATATTTGTTCCTGAGCTATTTGGCATAAATAAAGGGGGTAAAGTCTTTGGAACACTAATTGGTATCTTTATCACATTAGCCAAAACTTATTTGTTTTTGTTCATTCCTATTGCAACAAGATGGACTTTACCGAGGCTGAGAATGGACCAACTATTAAATCTTGGGTGGAAATTTCTTTTACCGATTTCTCTAGGTAATCTATTATTGACAACCTCGTCCCAACTTCTTTCACTGTAAAAGACCACAATATCCTAGATTCACGACTTGTCTCAAACAAGAGAAAGAAACAAGCATAAAATCTTTTTTATAGATATTCAACATATGCTCCCTATGATAACTGAATTCATAAATTATGGTCAACAAACAATACGAGCCGCCAGATACATCGGCCAAGGTTTCATGATTACCCTGTCCCACGCAAATCGTTTACCTGTAACTATTCAATACCCCTACGAAAAATTGATCACATCGGAACGTTTCCGAGGACGAATACACTTTGAATTTGATAAATGCATTGCTTGTGAAGTATGTGTGCGTGTATGTCCTATAGATTTACCCGTTGTTGATTGGAAGTTGGAAACTGATATTCGAAAGAAACGATTGCTTAATTACAGTATTGATTTTGGAATCTGTATATTTTGTGGTAATTGCGTTGAGTATTGCCCAACAAATTGTTTATCAATGACCGAAGAATATGAACTTTCTACTTATGATCGTCACGAATTGAATTATAATCAAATCGCTTTGGGTCGCTTACCAATGTCAGTAATTGATGATTACACAATTCGAACAATTTCGAATTTACCTCAAATAAACAATGAATAAACCCTTAATTCGATTCAAAAAAATTACGAATTACGAAGGCTTAGTTCGGATCTAAAACAATGAGATTTTTGCTTGGGCAATTCAAACGAGTGGTTGCTTAATGACACTCCTAGCTTAATTTAGATTGAAAACAAAACCGATTTCAATATTATATATTATAATAGTAATGGTTTCAAAGTAGATAAATGATATCAAAAATAGATAGGTTTAAACTACTCTTTCGACGAATAAAGAATGGATAGTGGTCCAATAAAATAAAACCATCTACGTCAATTCCTACCCATTAGACTTTCATTCAATTAACAATTTCAAAGTATCATAAAAAATAGAAAAACTGCTTTTTTCCTGGTCAGGTCAATAAAGTCATGAAAT